TTACCAAGCAGAGTCTCGCGAACTCTTCCTTCTTTGCCTTCAATTACATCTGAAAGCGACTTGTAAACTCTATTATGATCATCCCTCATTGGTTGTCCACAAATTCCATTATCAAGAAGTGCATCCACGGCTTCTTGTAGCAATTTTTCCTGAGATATTATTAATTCTTCTGGCGTAGCTATACTTGTTGTTAATAGATCTGTAAGAGTATTATTCCGATAGATAATTCTTCTATAGATTTCATTAATATCCGAGGTCACTAGTTTATCCTCATCTATATGATAGATTGGTCTCAACTCAGGAGGAAGAACTGGTAATAGACACAAAACCATCCATTTTGGTTCTATATTTGTTCGAATAAAATGCTTAGCCAATTCCATGCGTCTAAGCAAAAAATCTTTTCTTCTTCCAACTTTTCGATCTTCCCATTCATTCCCTGTGGGTTCCTCTTCCTCCAATTCTTTCCATTCTACCAATGAAGAATCTATAATAATTCGTAAATCTAGATTGGCTAATTGTTGTCTAATAGAGCCTCCCCCGGTAGACATCTCTCGATTTCGAAATGTATCAAAGCTCCGGGTAGTAAAAAAAATAGGGATCCTGTATTTCCAGGGTTGGATTTCATATTCCAATAAACCCCGTAATCGTAAAAAAGTGGGTTTTTTATCTATGGGCCTAGCAAAATAAAAATTGGGATAGGATCTCCCCCCCCCTCAAAATCGGACGTGAAAGTTTCCTTTCATCCGGCTCAAGTAGGTCAAATAAAGAAAAAGTAAAGGAGTTCTCGCTTTCAAATTATAGAAAACTCCAAAAAGATCTACTCCTTACTCAAGTTTCCAGTGAAGACCAAGCAAAACTTTATTGATTCCGTCTTCCTTAATTATTTTTATTTAGATTTTATGAATGCTTTATTCAATTCATTCAATTATGACATAAAAGAAATGTGAAATTCTTGAGTAGTCTACTTCCCCTCGAATGATGAATCCCGTAATTCTTAATTAAAGAGAGTACCTTGGAATTCATAAGGAATTTACTTGTCTATGTACTGTTCCATTCGATCTTTTAGGTCCCGACTTCACCTCGACGGTTAGGCAACGATGCCCTTAAAGTCTATATGCGATAGATAGACTCTTGTAACCATGACATCTTTTCTATTTGCTACTTGAACATAATTTCTTTCTAAAAAAAGGAACTGCTTAATTTCACAAAAAAAAAAGTCTTTTTTTACGAGGTATAACTATAAATTCTTATGAAATCGACCATAGATCAATTCCCTTTTTTGGGAGCGTCTCGAATACATCCCTAATTCTGAGCTTCATGTTACTCCTACCAAGAAACATGTCAGGTACAGGGCATCCCGATTGGATTAAATGGGATGACAGTTTCTCATTTCAAATCTGTAAAATCAGAATTTCGATCAAATCACACACCGCAGTATACTAGGTCTTCTAATTCGTTAAGAGGTTTATCTAAAAGATTCACAATATAACTAGGAAGACGTTTCAAATACCACACATGCATTACCGGGTATGCGAGTTTGATGTAGCCCATTTGATATCTTCGTATCCGAGAATCAACAAACTCGACCCCGCATTGTTCACAATATTGCGGGTCTTCCTTTTCATCTCCGATTACTCGATAATTTCCACAAGCACAAATGCCACTTTTGATAGGTCCAAAAATTCTTTCACAAAATAATCCATCTTTTTCTGGTTTATTTGTTTTGTAATGAAAGGTATAAGGTTTTGTCACCTCTCCAACTATCTCGCCATTAGGCAGGATTTTTTTGGACCAAGTACTTATTTGTTGAGGAGAAACTAATCCAATTCGGAGTTGTTGATGGGTATATCGATCGATCATAGAAGAAAACTTCTGCTTCATTTCGATTAAGCTTCCTTCCTATTAAGCTGGAAAGTCTTCTCAGATACAAGAAAATGATTCAGTTCCAGAGCTAAAGATCGTAGTTCTCGAACGAACAACCGAAAAGATTCTGGAGCATCCTCAGGAGTCGGTATTCTTCCTCCAAAGATTATAGTACCAAGTACTTCCTGGCGAGCTCTAATATGATCAGATTTATAAGTAAGCATCTCTTGTAAAATATAAGCAACGCCAAACCCCTCTAAAGCCCAAACCTCCATTTCTCCTACCCGTTGTCCGCCTTTCTTGGCCCTTCCTTTAAGGGGTTGTTGTGTAAGACGTGAATAACGCCCACTGGAACGCCCATGGATTTTATCATCAACTTGATGAATTAATTTCAAGATATAGGGCTTTCCTATTATAACAGGTTGTTCAAAAGGATCCCCCGTTCTTCCATCAAATATTCTGCTTTTTCCTGGAGACTCGGGTTCAAATATCCACGGATTCGCTGTTTGCTTACTGGCTTCATATAATTCAGAAAACACCAGTTTTCTCGAAGCTTCTTGTTCATATCTCTCATCAAAAGGCGCTATTCGATAATGTCTGTCTAGCAAATCCCCCGCTAACCCGAGTGAAGATTCAAATATTTGTCCTACATTCATTCGTGAAGGTACTCCTAATGGGTTGAAGACCATATCAACAGGTCTTCCATCTTGCAAATAAGGCATATCTTGTCTAGGCAAAATTTTTGAAATGATACCCTTATTTCCATGTCTTCCAGCTACTTTATCGCCTACTTTGATTTCACGTTTCTGTAAAATATATACACGAATACTTTCTGTTTTCTCTGTCTCATCTGTTTTAGAACTCTGGACCCATCTCACATCAATAACTCGACCCCTACCACCTATAGGTAGTTTTAGACAAGTTTCTTTTGAAGTATATACCCGCATGCCAAGTATGGTTCGTAACAATCTATCTTCCGGAGCATACGATGATTCTTTCACCATTTGGGGTGTTAATTTACCTACTAAAATATCACCTGTTTCCACCCAAGATCCCAACATTACAATTCCATTTTTGTCTAAATTTCGGAGTAAATGGACTTCTAAATGCGGTATTTCATTAGTGACCCTTTCGGGGCCTTGGTTAATCTGAATTTCATATTTACGTATGTGAAAAGAAGTATAAATATCTTCATATACTAAGCGCTCGCTAATAAGTACTGCATCTTCAAAATTGTAACCTTCCCATGGCATATAAGCTACTAATACGTTTTTACCCAAAGCAAGTTCGCCACCAACTGTAGCAGCACCATAGGCTAAAATTTGTCCCTTTTTAATGCATTTACCCCGCGGAACCTGGGGTTTTTGATGCATACAAGTATTTTTGTTGGAACGTTGATACATAACTAATGGAATCCTTAGAGTATCCCCATTACCTGATAAAAGGATCTTTTCAGTATCGGTATAAAGAATCTTTCCCTCGTGTTCGGCTATAGCAAGAGCCCCTGAATCTAGAGCCGCCTGGCCTTCCAATCCAGTTCCAACAATGCACTTCTCGGACTGAGAAAGAGGGACTGCTTGACGTTGCATGTTAGAACTCATTAAAGCCCGATTCGCATCATTATGCTCGATAAAAGGAATGAGGGAAGCCCCAATAGAAAAATATTGGAAGGAAAAAATACTTCGAAGATGAACCTGTTCCCATGCAATAGTCAGGAATTCTTGACGATATCGAGCTGGAACAACTTGTTGTTCCTGAATACCCTGATTCAACGCCAAAGAATTTCCTGCCGCTACCATATAGTATTCATCTCTACCTGGTGATAAATAAAGCATCCGCGACCCTTTTGATCTCTCAGAAATTTTATAAAACGGAGTTTCTAGAGACCCCCAACGACCGATTCTCGCATGAATTGCTAAGGATCCAATAAGTCCAACATTTATTCCTTCAGATGTGTCAATTGGGCAAATACGCCCATAGTGACTAGGATGAATATCTCGTATTGGAAAAGTAGCAGTTCGCGCAGTCAATCCCCCCGGTCCCAAATAACTCAATTTTCTTCCATGAACTATTTGTGTCAATGGATTAGTTCGATCCAAAACTTGAGATAATGGGTGTAAACGGAAAAAAACTTTATAAGTATCTGTTAATGGAGTTGAATTTACCAAGTTCTGAGGAGTTGGTGTCCAGTTATGCTTAAGTGCTGCATATATATTTCCTCGAGCCATATTTTCTAAACGAACCAAGGCCAATCCAAATTGCTCTTGTAAAAGATCTGCTACAGAACGAATACGTTTATTTTGCAAATGATTCATATCGTCAAGTGTACCCATTCCAAATTTTATTCGAATCAAACGATCCGCGGCTGCCAATATATCTCGTGGTAACAAAAATGTATTGTTCTGGGGTATATCAAGGTTCAGTCTCCGATTCATATTTCGTCGACCAATCCCTCCCAATTCACATCTTTGTTGAAAGAATTTTTTTTGTAAATCCTTAGATAAGGATTCAGAAAATACCGGATCGCCCTCTACACAAGCAAATTGTTGATAAAACTCCAAAATAGCATTTTCTTTTGACCCAATTTTTTTTTTATCATTCAGAAAAGACAAAAAGAGTTCCGGATAGCAAACATTCTCTAGAATTTCTCTTATATTCAACCCCATAGCTGATAATAGAACTAGAATAGATAGTTTTTGTTGCCTACTCACACGAACCCATATCCTTGCTTTTCTATCAATCTCTAATTCTAATCTTCCTCCCCAATCTGATATTATGGTCCCGGTATAGATTGAAATTCCATTATCATTCAATTCTGACTGGTAATAAATACCGGGACTTTGCAATATTTGATTGATCACAATTCTATATATTCCATTTACTATAAAAGCTCCCAAAGAAGTCATTAGAGGGATCTTTCCTATCAAAATTGTTTGTTCTTGGATATACCTACGTCTATCGTTTTTCCAAATGAGTCTCGCGGATACATATAATTCAGAAGAATATGTGAGTGATTCATACACAGCATCTCTTTCCTTTATCAGGGGTTCTACCAATTTATATCTTTCCAAAAATAATTCAAAGTCAATTTCTTGATTTGTATCTTCTATTTTTGGAAACTTAGAAAGTTCTTCTGTCAAACCCTGATCAATGAACCTACAAAATCCTTCAAATTGTATCTGATTAAATCCAGGTATTGTGGACATTGCGTCTATCCCGGATTATTTTGAAATTGTCAGTTATTTATATTCATCCATATTGAATTCTCTCAAAAAAAAAAAAAAGAAATACCATTTTGGCTGGCGCATTATCCATCAAATACTATCCTATATCTAGCAATGATGGAATTTCGATTCTATGAATCTTTGACTGGAATCTATGAGTGGAATAAAAATTTATACTGAACTTAAATTGTCATTTTTAAGAGATGCAATTAAGAGATGCAACCGGAACGGAATTTCTAAAACAGTCTTACAAACGGAATTCTCCCACTTGGGCTTACTATGCTTTGGGATTTTTTTAGAATATCAAAACTGATTCAGTTTCTTATATTATAATGTATAACGGTATTGATATTCTAATCTACTTGAATATTTTGAATTCTAATCTACTTGAATATTGAATCTACTTCTACTTGAATATTTAATACCATAAAACTTTATGAATGTTGTATTAATGAACGCGGAGATATAATCTATATCGGCGCGTTCTCGTCTCGTTTATTGCCCTCTTGTGCTGTCCTGTCGTGTCGTCAATTGACAGTATGACTTAGGGCTCAATATAATTTGATTTGACTGACAAAAAAAAATCATATTTAGGTAAACCACCTTGAATCTACTGCAGAGTGGTAGATCTTGGTCCAAGGTATAACCCTTTGTCACTGAGAGATATAAAGAGGAAAAAGACCAATGAAATCAAGTTTCAAGGTTGTAACGTTAATGGTAAAGTTTGATTCCCATTAAACCCCCGAATATTTAACGAGTTTTTCCGTTTGTTTATATCCTATGCGTCTTCGTTTGGGTTATATCTTATGTGTCTCCTTTTGGTGGCTCTCAGCCTGAGTTATATTAAGTTATTGAGTTATTATATGATGGCCACAGGGCCGCCCCTATGGTCCAGTGGTTAAGACATCTCTCTTTCACGGAGAAAACGAGGGTTCAAGTCCCTCTGGGGGTATACAAGACTCAAGACTATAGGAGCGGGATTTCCTATCAAGTGATCTCTATTTGTCAAGTCCTTCTATTAGTCTACTTAGTGGGACTTTCTATTTTATATCAAGTGATATATATTTGTAAAGTCTGCCTGGGAAACGAAAGGAAGTGGCTTATGGAACGTCTAAAATAAATTAGACGCTGGGTCGATGCCCGAGTGGTTAAAGGGGACGGACTGTAAATTCGTTGACAAGATGTCTACGCTGGTTCAAATCCAGCTCGGCCCAACAATTCGCCAATCTACTTGATAGAACCCTTAAGAAATACCTGACCTGATACAAGAGAATAAAAAAGAATCCAAATTTTCTGCAAGATCTCTTCTTATTTCCCTGGGATTGTAGTTCAATAGGCTAGAGCACCGCCCTGTCAAGGCGGACGTTGCGGGTTCGAGCCCCGTCAGTCCCGACGTATCCAATCCAAATTTTTTCAGGATTCTATCGAAGAAAGAACAAACCCTAAACTAAAATTAAAAGAACTAAAATAGTGAAGTTGATAAAATATTCCATCTTTTCTCCCGCGACTCATATTTCTCATACTTCTTTTTCTTCCAAAGAAATTTGGATCATTAAAATTTAGAACCTAATTCCTCTCTTTTTCCACTTCGCTTGTATTGTTTGTTGGGGTTTTGTAGTTAATGGAAACAGACAGGTGGTTAGATGATACTTCAGTTGATGGTTCTACAAGGAAGACCTAAGGTAGGTTATAGAAAAGAAAGAACAGAAAATAAATAAAAGAATTTTTTATTGGTCCGGGAATCCAATCTTGGATTCGATATGGATAAAGGATCTTCGTATGTTATACTATTCAATTCTCGACGACGAATTAATTTAATAGCTCAGATATTGTTATTGACGATATTGATCCGATTCAAAATCATCGATAGTTAATGTATTCATTGAATTGACAGGCGAAAAATTTATCATCTCTATGGGATTAAATCCCGAGTTATTGTGAAATAAAAAAACGATGAGATTATGGAAGTAAATATTCTTGCATTTATTGCTACTGCACTGTTCATTTTAGTTCCTACTGCTTTTCTACTTATCATTTACGTAAAAACAGAAAGTCAAAATAATTAATTACTTTAAATGAAACTTGACTTCTGAATTATTATCAATAGTTGAAGAAATCAAAAGAAAAGTATTCTATTTTTGCGTCTTAAATGAAATCCACGGGCTATAGTCGGCGGTATTCTATGAGATCCGAGAGTATGGTAAGTAAGAAAGAAATTTCTTACTTACCATACTCTCTATTAGTGTTATAGTAGTATATAAAGTTATACTTGACTTTATAATAACTTGGTATACTATATTAGCTTCTATCTTTAATATATGTAGTTATTATTGTATTATTATTATTAATCCATATATAAAATTTTCGTAGGACCCAATTCTATTTCTTTGATATATCTATTTATTCCGATTAATCTCAAATAATTGTTTTACTCTTTACAGTTTCATTCCTCAACTAAAGTAGGAGTGCTTCTAAAGTCCACTTCTTCCCCATACTACAAGTGAAAGGGAAAATGTAAAGACTACCATTAAAGCAGCCCAAGCGAGACTTACTATATCCATGTGAATTATGTCCCTTATCTCTATGATAGAATTATTCCATTATTGCTCACTAATAATAGTAGAATTTATGGTCCAGAGTCAAAAAAGGATTCTGGCGGAACACTATTGATGAACGAAAAAAAATCCATTTCAAAAATTCCTATTTGATTTCTAATCGGGAAAGAATAAACACAAGTAAAATACACAATGACATTACAAAGGAATGTTAGTAATGGAATCTATTAATAAAATACGAGGGCCCTTTCCTTTTTTTTTCGTGCCCTTGAAAGTAAAAATAGATCCTAGATCAATTGCTATATCATAGATCAATTGCTTTGCTATTCCCCAAACAGAATAAAACAGTACAACAGAATAAGAGATTTCAATTCGTTTGTTGATGAGGCGGCACCCGGATTTGAACTGGGGAAAAAGGATTTGCAGTCCCCCGCCTTACCACTCGGCCATGCCGCCAAAACGATACACAATAGGAGAAAAAATTCCCCCCCTTTTTTTTTAGTTTATTGTACTTGCATATTGCATCCCTTTTTTAATCCTTTTTATAAATTTATAAAAATTAGAAAAGAAACCTTTTATTCCCCTTTTGATTGTATTTGATCTACGCCTTCGATTGATTGTATAGTATCTCAAAACACACAATGCCGAAAAACTTCCACGGACTTTTCTATTGAAAAATCAAATGTAGATTTTCACTCAAAAAAGTGAAAATTTATGACAAAAAGGAACCATTAACTATTCCTTGACTGACAATTCGTGAATGATTCTTGGATTTGAATCTAAAATTTGGTTTGCCAAATGACATAAGAAAATACAAATTGATACATACCTAATTGATTGATTCTTTTGAATCAAAAATCCTTCTCAATCTCAATTTCCATTATAACAAAAATTATAAGTATATGTAAACCCCAGAACGGAAATTGTTATACAGATACCAAATTGGCTATTTAGAGTATGTTGCCTATAAATAAAAAATAAAGGGAATTTGTTGGAAGAAAAAAAGGCCCGGCTGGGTATTGACCGGGCCAGGCCCAAAAGGCACTTCGAACAAAATAAAAGCAAGAAGGTCTTCTTTATTTATCTTTCTATTTGGATCTTTCGAGCATCTAAATGGAATTTCTAATTCTATAATAACGATAAAGAATGTGAAAGAAAAACTTTCTTTAATCCTTACTTGATGTGTACTGTAACATAGTAATTATCTTTTTCGATTGGGAGAGATGGCTGAGTGGACGAAAGCGGCGGATTGCTAATCCGTTGTACGAGTTATTCGTACCGAGGGTTCGAATCCCTCTCTTTCCGTTTCCGTTGATGACTTTTTCTTTTTTTCTTTAAAATTTTGCAAACCCTTTATTTATTTTTTTCCTAGTTAAATGTGTGGAATAGCTAAAATAAAATCTTAAGAAAATTGTAAAATCAAGCAAGAAAAACAAAATTTTTATTTTATTCTTCACGTCCAGGATTACGTCCTGGATCATTGGATAGGAATCCAAAGATGAAGAGAGAAACAAAGAATATTACTACTGTGTAAACGAAAAGTTTGAGAGTAAGCATTATACAACCTCCAAGATCATTTTTTGAAAAAGAAAAACGAGAAAAGATAATAGATCCTCCATTTTTATATCACATATCCTATTTTGACACCAAGAAATGAATTCTAGAAATAGAAAAAAATGTTCAGAAATTCAAATGAAGTTGAAATTTGTAATAAGAGTCTTTGATTACCACAAATAACTTTCATACCCACAATTAGATATTGCAAGGGACCCTAATCTAATAGGGTACTTCGCCGGAAAAAGGATTAAAATTGGGAAATGGGACGAGCCCGATTTATCGCGGCTATTCAAAATTTCAATGTTTGAATTGAAGGTTCATACTGTCAGACTTATTTGATCTTATCATCATCAATTGTTATAATTTTTCTCGAATAAATAATGATAATGAATTTTCTAGGATAGTGTTAAAGATCTTATCGAAAACTTACAGCAGCTTGCCAAACAAAGGCTAAAAGAAAAAAGAACAGAGGTATGACTGGCATAACATCTACGATTGGATTCAAAAAAGCATAGGCTTCGGGCAATTTGGCGAAGAAAAGACTACTCGGATAAAGGGCAGAATTAAGACAGATCAAACTAAAGATATTAAGCATAACAGACATTTTTTTCGTCGAGATAATTGCATTTTGATTGAGTTATTGATATAAGGAAAAATGAAGAAACTAGGGTAGACAAAAAAATCCTTCTTTTTCCGCTCAATCAAAAATCCTCCAATTCTCAAAGGAGAATAGAAGAAATCATACTTTCATACAATATCTTAATTGAATTATATGTAATGATCAATAAATCCAGTTGAATTATAGATATACACATCCCAAAATCCTAACACGAATCTATAATAGATTCTATAAAGAATAAAGATTTTCTCTAGATATTTGGACTGGAATTGACGAACACTTAATACCAATATTATTCTTTATTATTATATTATTAGTGTGCAATAAAAAAAGGAAATGGGGCGTAGCCAAGCGGTAAGGCAACGGGTTTTGGTCCCGCTATTCGGAGGTTCGAATCCTTCCGTCCCAGAGCATATCCATTGTATCCTAATACTTCTTTTTTGTTCAATTTTTGTTCAACAAGGTTCTGTTTCAAGGTCTAATATTGGAATAGAATATTATTCCTCTTTTATTTTATCTGATTTTTTCACAAACTGAACTAAATCGAGTTCAAAATCCTTTTGTGACCCAGATAAAGATAAGATGGGGCATAGATCATAGTTGCATAAAGATTACTTAACCTCAGGTTAAACAAAATATGAAAAGAAAATACATATAAAACGAGGAAGTTCTTAGCCTATAGGTATGTATTGTTATCCTATTTCAGTGACAATAGTCTTTTTATTTTTGTGAAAAAGAAATTGCATCCCTAAAATATTAAAATTGAAATATTTAACAATGATATTTCTTTTTTTGTTCAATTTAGCTTATTTACTTTACATCATTGACAATTCCATTCGAAAAAAAAAAAGCCAAGATTTCTCTTTGTTAGGATGATGATAATCAAATAAAAAAATGGAGTCTTTACTATAAAACTTTACTCAAATAATGATGTAGAAGTAGGAAACTTTTTCAAATATCAAGTATCAAGATTTCTAATTTGTAATCATTCCTTATAGGTTCCATCTTTGGAAAGTTGAAAATGGGTCAGTCTATCTTATTGAGTCACTTGAAGAAGCAGAGTCAAATAGAATTTCCTTATTCGTGTGATGCTAGTTATGTAAATTATTTCTTTTCTATATTTCTATTAGTTATGTTATTTCTATATTTTGATTTGATTTCTGTATATTTCTGTTAGATATTAGATATTTTTTTGCGAGATATATTGATAGAAAAATGTTCATAAAAATAAAAAAGAATGTTCCATTCATACAAAAAAAGCCGAGGTCTTGCTAATTTTTCTGAAGAAAAATATTTATTATCTATGTAGAAAATAAGAAATATAAATGACTCTGTCTCTGTACTGATTGAACCAATGACTATTCATGATTCCATAATTGAATCAATTCCACACTGGTTCCAAATTCGAGGAATGTTATGGTAAAACTTCGTTTAAAACGATGTGGTAGAAAGCAACGTGCGACTTGAAGGACACGATCCCGTGTGGATTCTTATCCACCATTTTATATTAGGAATGAAGGTGCTCTTGACTCGACGTCATTTGTTCTATTCTACTATAACTCTTCTTTTTTTTATTGGGTTGTAATGTAAATAGTTCATGATGGAGCTCGAGTAGAAAGTATTGATTAATTTCTCAGGGGCAACGATCTAGGGTTAATGCCAATTAATAAATTGGAACAACTTCGTAAGTATATCTTCTATAATAGAAATCAAAAGGATCCGATTCGAGGAAATTTGAAAAAACAAATTGTTGGAACGGCTAAACCTTTTTCAATCCACAGTGTATCACGCACGAATCAACCGTTGGTATGATTCTTTGATAGAAAGAAATCACAAAAGGGGTATGTTGCTACCATTTTGAAAGGATTAAGAAGCACCGAAGTAATGTCTAAACCCAATGATTTAAAACAAAGATAAAGGATCCCAGAACAAGGAAACACCACTTTAATTGTCTCACGGATCCGAATAAAGAATCCAAATATATTTTAAACGAGACAAAAAGGGTGGGTTAAAGACCACTCAATAAAAAAAATATATTCAAAATTAAAGAAAAATTTTTAAAATTTTTGAATTATTGAACTTGAGTTATGAGTACAAATGATTTTTTTTCAGGAAGGAAGCGAAATAAAAAAGACTATGAGTTTAATTATAGAATAATTTATTTTATATTTTATGGATTCCTTTCCTATTTATTCTAATTTTATCCATAGACAAAACTTCGAATCATTTTTTCTCGAGCCGTACGAGGAGAAAACTTCCTATACGGTTCTAGGGGGGGGTTTCATCTACATCTATCCCGATGAGCCGTCTATCGAATCGTTGCAATTGATGTTCGATCCCGAAGAGAAGGAAGAGATCTTCGGAAAGTAGGTTTTTATGATCCGATCAAGAATCAAACTTATTTAAACGTTCCCGCAATTCTCTATTTCCTTGAAAAAGGCGCTCAGCCTACAGGAACTGTTCAGGATATTTTAAAAAAGGCAGAGGTTTTTAAGGAACTTTGCTCTAATCAAAACAAATTCAATTAAATTAAGGAAATAAAAACTAAGGGTAGGATAGTGATTTCTATATAATTTTGGATATCTTTTCTATACTTTGTTTTTTTATTTCCTTCTTTTCTTGCTCTATATCGTATTTATTTATCATATCATGGATAATAATAATATGAAAACCTTATTTGAT